CCTTCAATTCGCTTGAGAAGCCGTCTCTTCTTCGTAAGTTCTCACCCAGTCCCCGACATTGGTTCTCCGACGATGTCCCCTGGGCGAAAGGGGCCACCATTCTATTTATTTCTTCAATCGTTCCGATCAGGACAAGTGGGTTGGTTCGTTTCCTCCTCCTATCTACGCAATTTTATGTCTTCGTTCGTGATCATGTTGGGCGAAAGGTAGTTGTAGAGGAGCGGCTGTGGAACGGCGATTCCCCCCTTTCCATTGAAGTAGGGAGGGCCTCCTTCCCCACCATTCCGGCCTATTATTGATAGGGATTTTACCGATGCTGAAGGTAGCTTGCTTACCAAGCCACCCACTTGAGAAGCTAGTCGCTAGAAAGAAGCGCGAAGCTGTCTACGAAGCTTTGCTTCTCCCCCTGTAGTCGTAATACTCGGCTCGTCGCTACTTTGATTCAAAAGGTAACCGATGGTTCCCGACTTTCTCCGGTTTCCGCAACCGTCACCATTTGTCATTCCGATTACTTCATCCATAAACCTTCTTTTCTTATTTCAAAATAGCGATACGCTCTAAAAAAAGTAAAGGATAAGCTTGCATTCTAGAAGCGGTAGCTTCCCGCCTCCTTCATTCCTACTGCCTCCTTCGGTGATAAGTTCCCTTCCCTTTTCAAAAATGCCTGATTGGTCTGCTCAGCAAACGTACAAAGTGGACCGCAGTTTGGCTGACCCTCTTCTTCCCATTCGGGTTGGGTTGACCCAGAAGTACAGTAAAAAGGAATGGAACCACTGGAGAGTCGTCTGAAGTTCACACTTGGGCAAAGACGACTGACTTTGGAAGCGGAACACGAACCTATTTCCGCTATTCCGGGTTCTTATTGAGCGTAGCGAAATCATATGAGAAAGTAAGTTTTCTATGGTGTTCTACCTTTGCGTAGTCTCGGTCCACAGTGGAAGGCTCCGCACCTGAGCCTCGTTAGACTCAGCGGAAGTGTAAGGTGTAAGTGAAGAGAATAGAAGAGATGAAGTCCGTCCCTTAGCCTAGTCTATATCCACAGCTGACGCAACTCCGTACCGACGTCTCACTACTACTTAATTAATTAATTAACGGCTAAACTCTTTCATAACCTGAGCTTTCCTTAACCAGCTGACCTTACTTCGTAACCTTAGCCTCCCTTTCTTTATAGTTCGACTAAGTGACTTCGTAACCTCAACGTACTTTTTTGATTACTGTAGCATAGGCCTTCGCCACTTCAAACGGGCGCTTCGCCCCCCCCTTTTTTTATTAGAAAGAGCGGGGCCTTACTTATTCAGGGGGGATGAAAGACAAAAAGGATCAGGGGGCTTTATGATCGGAGAAAGAGAGGGGGCGTGGTTGGTGTGTCACTGGGTCGGTGGGGGAACCCGTAGGAAGGGGGGACGACCCGCCGAATTCACATCAGAAATCGCCAACATGAACACAAACGAAATCTTGAATTGCGTATAGAAACAAAACGAACCACTTCTATTCTCGGAGCTGAGAGAATGGCTTTTTGGTCCCTTTCGTCCAGTGGTTAGGACATCGTCTTTTCATGTCGAAGACACGGGTTCGATTCCCGTAAGGGATAGGTACTCATTCCCGGCCGCTTTCAGTTAGTGTTCATTGCTGAGTGATCGCTCGCTATCTGGCTTGAAAGGGTGGTCCGGAAGCTTCCTCTCTCCCAGCAAGCAAGACGAGATCACCACTTCTCTCAGTAATGGACTTCCTTTAATTATTCCTTAGCCTTAGATGTCCTTTCATAGATTCTCGAACCTCCGACAGACAGAATCTCCATGCATGCGTTCTTTCTCTCCTCCCCTCAGCCATACATCTCTTTTGTGCCCTTTTTTGCTTTTGGCCGTTTTTGTTAGGCATTGAACCCCACCTTAGGTGCTGAGTGCTGTCCTCCCCTCCCTAATACCTAATAAAGAGTTCCGTCTATGGAGCCTAAAGCTTCAACCATGGCATGGCAGTAAGTAGTAAGTTGGCCTAGTCTCTCGCCCAGCCTTCGCCTTCGCCTAAGTAGTTGAAGGGGCCAAGTTGAAGCGTTCAACGGTTCTTCGGCCTACCACCTCAAGGTTGAGCTTGTTCAATTGAAGCTAATGCTATGCTGCCCTTCCCTTGTTCAAGATAAAGCGAGGACTTTCTTTTAGCTACCGGCCCAAACAAAAGAGATTAGCCTCTTGATCGATCGATTGATTGATTGGATCGAAGTACGAAGGGGTTGATTGAAGTGTGAGATCAGCCCAAGACTAAGGCCGAGCAACTAGCTGCTGCAGGATTGGACGTCTATCTATCTCACCACGCTCCCCTACTCCTATAAAGGCCGGCGGAAGGAATGCTCTGCTCATCTTTCTTACGGCTCGTTACCGCAGCGCTCGTTCACCCCTTCGGCTTCTTCCATTCAAAAAGGTAGTGTCTTTTTCCTATTCTTATTGGTAAATAGCGTCTTGAAGTGAAGCGAAGGCATTCTTGAAGGAAAGAGATGGCGGGTCGGTCAATTTCATTAGATAGGAGATGCAGGACCTGTCTTAACCGCAAGTGCATTCGCTATTCGATTCCATCCTCGATCCCACCTAATTTTTATTCCAAAGTTTGTATCTCTTCTTTACTTTTATTTTCAGTGACACGGGGGGCGACAAAGGGTATACTTTATTCTCTATGTCGCCGTCTCATCAATGAGCGTAGATTGATAGAGATGGCTTTTGTGCCGGTCAATCTGTATCCCATTCTTCAGGTATAGTTTTCTTTGATCACAGATCGACAGGTGATCCGTCCCTTCTCCCCCTTTCGTCATAAGGCGTGGTCTGACTCTGAGAAAAACCATTCCTGTGTTTAGGTCCCTACTAAGCAGAATTCGTAAACTATGCAATGGCTATTTGAATACTTTTCATTTTATAGCAATAAAAGCAAAAACCATTCTCAACGCCCTTACGAGGTAGTGATGAGTTAAACTACTCGTGTTGGCATGGAAGTCCGCCCGGTAAACTGATTCCATTCTGCTACTAGGGTTCCAAACCTTCCCCTTAGCTCTATAAAGACCTTTCCTTATCAAGAGATGCTAAAGCTATTTATAGTTGGTATTTTAAAGTAGGAAGGATGGCTTTGGGCAAAGAGCAACTCGAAAGTACTTGACTTCAGTCCCAGTACTGAAAGACGTGACTTCAGGAGTGGATTTCGGAAGGAAATACTTCGTTTACTTCCTGCAAATTTCTTATGTAAGAACTAGTAGAAAGAAAGGAATTTTGAACAAAAGAAGGCAGCATTGATAGACCGTTGAATGAGAATGCTTGAATGGGAATCGTCTTAGCAACTGGCTATAGACATGAGTCAAAGCCGCCGGGAGAGGAGAGACAATCTTTCATGAGAGAGGGACGAGCAAGTGACAGATTGGGAAAGAAAAAGGTAGGCCGGTCATTTAGGGGCCTTGTTAGCGACCCATCATTCTTCCCTAAGCTATATATTATCTGCTCTCTTAGTCCTGCTGCTAGCTGTTAGCGGTTAGCTCTTTGCTCTTAGCCACTTGCTCTTTGAGGGAGGAAGGTCTAACTAAGAGGTTTAAGGGTCCCCCTCCGAGATGACTATATAGATATAGGTTTCCAAGCTCTTCCTTTCCGCACTAAAGTACAGAAAGTCAATTATAAAAAGACAAATAGTAAAAAATGCTCTTTCCGAAATTCTCTGACTTCTTACTCAATTGAGTGACTAAAGATAGATAGGAAAAGATAGCGGTTCAATCTTCAAAGTAGAACTAGTGCGTATAACTCCACTCACGTCAGACTTTCCTGTCGAGCAATTCCATCTGTATGATTAAGAATGTTATTAGTTCAACCAGGGAATCTACCACTGAGATAGATATAGGACAGAGCCCACGCTCTATATAAATAGAAATGAAGGCTCAATCAATCTAGCGAGAGGCAGAAACAACGGCTTCACTTCACATTTGTCTCTTTGCTGAATTGCTATCGACTAAACGGAAGCCCCTTGTTAGGACGAAGATCTTTGCTCAAGAGGAAAAACTTCATTATACGAAATAAGATAACTAACTGGCAGCTGTCCGAAGGCAAGTAGTTAAGAACAAAAGCTCGAGCATACAGCGGAAGGCATACGCATTTGGGCAAAAAAAGGAAGCATTCTCCGCTGGCACAAGAATAGCAAACAGGTGGCAAAGCCCATCAAACTATTCATTTAAAGGATCATATAGCGTAAAGCATCCTTGGAAGCCGATCCTGTCCCGTCGACGTCAATCACTATATGAAATCAATACGGAAAGCCATCAGATACATGTCAAGTCTCTTTTTTTGGATCGCTTGTCAGGTAGCGTGAAACCACTTTGGGTCACTACTCACAGAAATAAGGAACCCTGCTCGGAGCTGGAAACAAGTCCTTGGTTCTATTTTGCTGAATTCATATAAGTATTCTATAGTAAGGAAACAACAATTCCATAACTTCCACTGTTAAGCGAAGGTCTCCCCGAAACCTTTTCTTTGCGCGAAACCCGAATCTTTGTCTTGTCCTCAAATGAATTGCTGTACAGTTTTTGTTCTCCAACGTTGTTCCTCTAGGGCCTGAAATGGTTCTCTTCTTGTTTGACAAAAAGATAAGGGTTCGACAGACCAGTATCTTATACAGCAATAGTCGTCGATTCGTGCTCAAGCCCGGAAAGCGCTAAACGTTGCTCAACTGCCCACTCTAGTTGGCTATTCAGAACAGGAGATGAAATCGAGTCTTCTAATTCCTGCTTTCTTTGCCTATCGTATAGTTGTTTGATATGAAAACTCTAGTTCCGAGGTGAGGTGATAAGGCTGGACTTTAGGGAGGAGTTTGGTGGGCTCTATTCCCCTGGAGGATACCATAGCTGTCATTAGTTGCACCATCATCTTCATTTGTCCTTTGAGCTGCTCTAACTCCCTCATCATATGTGTCAACTCGGACCGGTCGGTTGATGTTGCTTCTTCGGAACCTGCTCTTCTTCCTCGGGGAGGAGTCGAGCTAGGGTAGCTGTAATCTACTTCCTCTTCATTTCTTTCTTTTAGCATCTGTTGGCTGGACTTCTTCTTCTTCTTTTTGCTTTTGGGGAGATCATCACTCTCATCTTGGTAGGGGCGTCCCGTCGAGCTTTTTGGCTATGATGGGGAACGCACTTTCTGTTGCAGGTACAAGGACTCCCTATTGACCAGCCCAGCCAGAGGTGGGAATAAGGATCGGAGGAGCTCGGACTAACAGCTTCTTTAACTGCTTGCCTGGCGTACGAAGAGACTATAGAAAGAGTTCCATCTTCTATAAAAAAAGAAGCTCTAATCCATTTGAGCACCGGCCTTTTAGGGCTGTAAAGCGCCTCGGCAACAAGGCTTGTTCTTTCGAAAGAGCTTTTTTTCGCACATTCTGATTCAGAGGAGAGCCTTTCCGCTATCTGCCTTTAAGTGATAGGGGGGGCTGTTAAGCCCACCAACCAATCTTTCTTTCTATCTCGAATTCTTGATCACTGGTGCCAGTGGAGCAAAGGAAGTGGGGGACGAACTCCTCTATCTACCCTAGAAATGGGTTGGATCTATTGAATGAGATCCTTCCGAATGGGATAAGAGAATTCCTAAAATTCCTGTAGTATAGGCTTTCTTTCCATTACTGGCTTCGGACTAGAAACTGAAGATCTGGTCAAGTTTTCGATTAACCTTCTAACTTGGACAGCTGGAATGCTAACGGGATACGGGAAAAGCATCCACCGGCATCCACAGAACCTCGCTATACGAATGGTGATCCAACTCGATCCACATTCACTCTTTTCTAACTTAGATTCATCTTCCCCGCATTTTGCTAACTCAATGCTATGTCCGGATCGCCTTTTGCCGCTTCCTTATTCTTTAGTTTAGCACCTTTCGCTCAGCCGGATCTCTCTACGGTTGGTTTGCTTGAACTTGTCAAGCCGTATAAAGGCGAGCAGTCCTTATAGCAGTAGCAAACGGCCTACTTATAGCCCTTAAAGCATCGAAGAGATTATGGCATCAGGCTTGAGAAAACTGTTCCTAAAACACCTCAACATAATGGAGTTGCTGAGAGAATGAACCGCACTATTGGTGAAATAATTCGGTGTATACTCTCTCATGTTAAACTGCCTAAATCCTTTTGGGGTGAAGCAGTGAGAACAGCAGTGGATTTGATCAACCTTTCTCCTCTTCAGTTCCTCTTAAAGGTGATGTGCCAGAAAGGGAGTTTGAGGTTTCTTTATATAGGATTCGCCGCCTTTGAGGTTGTTACAGAATCGATTGTTCAAGAAGGAGCTCTTACTGTTTTCGCCTTTTTCGCTGCTCTAGATGCTATCGAAGAAGAAGGAAGGCAATGAAAAGGGTCAGACTATTTCAAACTATGCTAGCCCGCTCGGGCCTCCCCTGTCACGTATGGGGATCCCCTTCGCTGCGCATTGCTTCACTTCTTTCATTTAGCTACTCTTCATTCTTTTACCCTAAAGGGTCGGTCAAGCCGTAGCAAGCCTAGCAGAGTCAATCAAACCGGGGTGCAATACCTGGATCTCATAATGGGGATTTCCACCCAGGAGTTGAGGTCTGACGCGGAACACGGTCTATATCGGGTCAATCTAGGTGCTACCAGTTCTTCAGTCTAGAACGAGCGAATAGACGGTAGTAATCCGTTCGGTCTTACTGTCAAATCCAGTGCCATTTGAGGGGGGAGGAATGTTGCAATTAGAACTGATAATCTAGTGAGACCAGCGAGTAGGATAAGGGAAAAAGGGGATCAACAAGCAGGAATGGGCCCCCTATAGGTGATTTTTGATCTCGACCTGGACAGGCGCGGATCCTGTTCCATAGCACACGGCATCCCTTCCAGTCTCTGTAGACGTTCCATATACGGATCCCATTTCAGTTGGAAACCCAGAGCCCTTAGTAGCGGACACAGCTGCAGATTTAGTAGCCACGGCAGGCGCAGGAGCAATTCCCTTATTATCAGAGACCACCTGTTCAGAAGCGATCTTCCTTTAACTACCACCTGGTCAAGAAGAATCATCAGGATCGCCCAGTCAATAACCATACCCATCAAGGTAAAGTTCACGCGTTCAAGGAACATCAATTGCACTCCGCTCCACGGCATTTATAAGGTGGTCCCTGACCTTCACTTGCATGCGCAACAACATCCGGGAGCCTATCGTACACCGCTCATGGAACTAAATAAGACTCATCGAGACCCTCAGCCTGGATATGTGCTGGGACTCGAATCTGTTATTAGTGGGGCGCGTTAACCAGAAGAATAAGCGCGGCAAGAGCAATAACATGAAAAGAAGCACGTCGGGTAAGGGTATCAAGAGATACCGTGGGAAGGTTGCCCTTTACGCCAGTCATTAAGGATCTGTTCCAACGTCGGCTAGGATCAAAGGCAAATGCCCTATGAGCGCTTAAGCCGAGATTATTCGCCACCGTATACAAGATTCTAAGTGGAAGATTATGAGCCACTGGCGAAGGCTTGATAACGAGGGTAAATAAACGAGTCCGGTTGTGGAAGGGAATGGTAGCAAACTGCTTCCTCTCCTTAAACTAGGATCCCCTTTGCAAACTGACTCAGCCTTAGGTGTCATCCCTGAAAACTGGTATAGGGGGGGCCATATAGATAGAGAGTAGACAGCGAAAACAGGAGCTTCCAACAGTGGATCTGCAATATAGGAATATGCATAAACTGTAGCTCAAAAGAGCTTATCTCCCCACCTCCCTCCATTCCCCCTGGCACACACACGCCTACATAAGACGAACGACGGGGTTCAGACCGGGAGCTTCCGTCCTTAAACCAGTCAAATTTTTATTCTTTTTGTACACGAGATCCATAGATAGATAGGCACATAGTAAAGAAAGGCAGAGACCGTAAACTAATAGTAGGATCTGTTGCTGGTTCTGATCCAACTTACTCTAAATATCCAACAAGGGGGGTTAGTGAGGTTAAGAGGTCCAGAGGAAGGAAAACCCGTAGTTTCCAATGAATCTAAACATCTAATCGTGGAATGTGAGAGGTCTGGGTAACCGTAGGGAGGGGAAGGTGGCTAGCTTCTTTTCAGTTTCGCTTGGCTTTTCAGCCAAAAGCGTTTTCAGTGCGCTTTAGAGCACAGTAAGTACCGCCTGATATTTCACTTTTAGGATTGACTATTCTAATTTAGAAAGGTGAAGGGAGCCAAACACGTAGTATCATTGTGTAAGTTGGCACCCCCTTACTTCGTTGTATGCAATTAATTTCATTGTTCAGATCAAGGCGCATCTGTCTTAGGTACCCCCCTTAAAATATATATCATATATGCACCGCTGCTGATCCTTTGTCCCTTTCTAAATCCAGCTTCAACCGAGCATACGTCTGCCGCGGGAACAGGAAGAACGGAAAATTGACTTTTCTCGTAAGTGATGCTCGAAATCACTGATGTACGGAAGTAGACTAGAATCTCGGAACCAAGCTCAAGGCGGCACGTTCCGGTACTGCCCATACAATCTTGTCCAGTAAGCTGCTAGAAAGATCAAGTGCAATTGATTGGTAGAGAAAATACCTTAAATTGCTGATCGGGTACCTTCAGACCATATCTGATCATCTCGCTCGGGCTTAGAAGACGGTTAAAGAATATATGACTGGTTGATCCGAAGATGGTCAGTCCTAAACCGGTAAGTCATCATCCAAGTCTTGGGAGTTGGAAGAGGCGAAAAAGGCAAGGCACTAGGATCGGATGAAGGACTGGTCCGAGAGGGAAACTAGCATGGTATCCCATATGAAGGATACCCGGAATTATGAGTGGATGTATGATTCTAGGCGAAAGCCAGTCATTAAAAGAAAAAAGCACATCAGTACAAGAAGGCGGGCATTGATATTGATCCTGAAAGTGGGGAAGACAAAGAAGGAAGACTGAATTTAGTCTTTTATTCCTTTCCTTTAGGACAGACAGTAACCTTCATAACTCTTAAGCCATTGTGAATGAGGAGCTGACCTAAGGCTGGGAATTGAACTGACTGAATGTCCGATGGTTGAGAGGTAACTTCATGCGTAGAAGCTCTTGAAGTATCCAGTCTTGGTCTTATATCAATAAGCGCTGTTCAGGAATGGCGTTCTTTCCCATCATGTTTTAGGAAATACTTCCATAAATAATAGACTAGAGCAGCCATATAGATATAGTTGAAAGTCTACATTCATCCTGTTCATTTATAGCTAAAGTAAAAGCGTTCTTCCCCATCTGTTTTCGGGAAATCCAAGGTATTGCTCTAAGAAAAAATCAAAAAAGAAAAAGGTAGCCAACCAGAGGATAAAAGCGTGACGAGGGATAGCTTTCCTGTGCCAAACAAGCTTATGCCAGAAAACAGAAGCAGCCCTACTAAGAGAAGGGGCGGAGACTATCCCAAGCAGATTTGATGGAAAAGGAGCCAGAGGGAGACCCCTTCCAAACAAAAGTGTCAGGAGAATTCCCATTGCCCGCTACCTTAACTATTCTGCCATGAGCAAGCGGCCCCTTTCTTCAAGGCTTCAACGCCCAGAAGTCCCTACCTTTGATAAGGTAGACCCTAACCCAATTAGACCATATCGAATGGTCCTTGTCCAAGCAGATATGCCAAAGATGCTTGAGCATAGCTGCTCTCTTCCATTCCCTTGATTGGTCTATCGTATAAAAGAAAGGAGGCTTTTTTGCATGTTAGCGCCTCGTGCCCATTGATCAAAGTCCTAAGCTTGGGAAATCATCCCACTTCGCTGTCTTTCTCTTTCTTTGAAGCTAGAAAGATGCAGTGCTTCACCGAGGGTTTGTCTCACAAGATCTGTTGGGAACAGCTTGAAGATTTATCGGCCATTTGAGCGAAAGATTGAGCATTGGATCAAGAGAGTGCATTAGCCTTGATAGGCTAAGTCGAAGCGTATCAATCCCAAGGTCGGCCTACAGATATCACTTTTAGGTCTCCTTCTTTCCACGCTCCCTGAGAAGTTATTCTGGTTGGTTATTCTTTAGTAATGCATTGGTGCCTGACCCTTGCAATCAACTTTCATAGGTATACCTTTGACGCATCTCTGAACAAGCAAATCTCAATGCTTCTACTGCTCCCACCTGCCACCCGGTCGTTCTTATAGTCTCTGGAATCGCTTTCAAAGCGGATTTTTTCTTCCTTTTTGCTTTCCATTGAGTGTAAAGTTCCGGGTAATCGCCTGTGCGGGATTGATTTAGCTCAGAAGCGCCCTCTCTTTCACAGCCGAGGAGTGAGTACACATCGATGAGCTTAAGTAAGCGTTTTTGACTACTACACTTTGTTGATGCAACGAACTCTTTCTATTCCACGAGCAGACACCTTTCGAGAGAGTCTTCCTTTCCTCGGCTTGCTCTTTTGACCTACCTTGAGAAGGGAAATTCCTAGGAGATGATTAATGAATGTAGGTCAGGTCTCTCTAATTCGCAGTAGGTGTGTATGCTCCCCTAAGGCGAGAGCATTTGCTTCTTCGACTGACTCAACCATGTCTTTCTTCATTGACTGCTTCATCAACAGAATCGCCGGAATCAACCGGCTCTACTGAAGCAACTACTCGCTTTGGATCTGCAACTTTAAGATATTCATATAGGCATAGGTAAAGGTATGGTCAAAGGCAATCGCAGTGGTTGTTTCACCCCAGAGTAGATTCACTCATAGCAGATACAAAGGCAGGAGCAAACAGCTAAGTAAAAGCAGCAGAGAGTCGCTATACGGGGGCAGCAGTCGCCCTAACGAAAGAATGAGGAGAGTGCTTCCGAAACGAGAGAAAGACTTGAGAAAGCCCTTCCGTTACCGATAGTGAGATAGCTAGCATACCCTAAACCCACATTATAGTCATATACTTTCTCTTCTGGCCTTGCCTTCTTCCGGAACGGGTAGATACTTTCTCTGGGACAGAGGTGGCGCCAATGCCTACAGCTAGCACCTGAGATTCTCATATCTTTTTTCAATTGAAAGCTGACAGTAGGGCTTCCCCTATGCAATTAACAGAAAGGTCAGTTCCGCTAAGGGGTTCTTGCTTGATCTAGCATCTTTAGATTATTTAGCTATTAGCTATACTCAGCACCTTATATTATTATATATGTTTCTTTTATGCTCATCAATGGGAAATTACCGAAAAAGTAATATGCTTAAACGTCCATTTTGGTGAACATCAGATTGAGAACCCGAACTCATTCCCAGAAAAAGAATTAACGGGGATATCAGGAAAAGAGATCCAAACAGAGGCTTCCTCCTCTAAATCTAAAGAAAAAGAGGAGAGCCATAAGCTACTTAGCAACCAACAGACCAACCCAGGGCCAAACTGCCGCTATCTACCTTTGGGCCGGCCATCTCACCTATATCCATTCCTGTCGTTCCATTTTGATCTATCGATGCCTATCCAAAAGCGGGTTGTTCCAGAGCGAATAGGAAGGCTTAGAAGGCCTTAAAAGGGATAGTTTGAACTGCTGTTTCAGAGCCGACAACGATGCCATAAAGAATAACTGTTGGGTCATTTGGTACGATTTTGTGAGACTGCTTCTGGTGCTGCAATCGAAGCTAACGAAGACATGCCTTCTTTCTGGCTATGGAGAATACATGCCTTCTGACTATGGAGAAGGAAACACACTATGGGACTGCAGTTGCGCCAATGCTTGGCGGGAACCAATAGCAAAAAGACCTTACTCCTTTCGAAAGAAAAAGAAAGGAAAGACTATTCGAGACAAAAAGTGAGCCTTACTAGGGCTAAGCTAGTACCATAGATTATTAGATATACTCAATAGCTGATTGCGAGGCTTTTTTCGAACAACAGAACGGATTGAAAGGCTTTCCTGTCTTGAAACGATTTCCGTAAAGGCAGGTAAGGTAGCATAGGTGTCCATCCACTCTATCCGATTATCCGTTGAAATACCATCTGAGGAGACTACCAACAACAGCAGGCGGGGTTTAATGGTTTTGAACCCCAGGTATGTAGCTCGCTTCTTAACTCGTTTCGGCGTGCCTACGCTGCCAAATGTGGAAAAACTCCCAATGTTGTCAACTCTGATGGATCTCCAGCATCCGCCAGCTCCTGCACAAATCTCTTCTGCCACCGTTGGATACATGTGTTTTCTAACATGGCTTCCTGATCAGAGCGAGGGAAAGGCGCTACTGCCCAGTTCTTTTTGCATTCTTTCAGCCCCTGTTAAGATAAGAGGATTGTAGCGAGCGTAGCCCTCTTAATAAGCGTTAGTGAGCGCAACGTTTCACTCCCTTTTTAAGGGCTAGGTCCTCAGATCCGTAGATTCTAGAGGTGTTTACTCTTACCATTTGTGGAAATCCCGCTATTAGTTATTAGTTGGTATCCCCCGAAGCAGGTATTTGGCAGGTGAGGGCAACCAGGCAACCCTCAGTTACTAGCTGTGGATAGGAATAGGATCCGGGTACAAAGATGATGGAGGTCCTTCTTCCACCTCTGGATCCAGACAAGTCGCAAGCCTTTGGCACTGATGTAGGGCGAGCGGCCGCAACAAGGAAAGAGATAGATAGATAATTCACGCTTGTACTTCGTTATTTCCTGCGGATTTCTCGTCTCGTTACTTCTCTCTGATCGTGATTTCCCACGTGCCGTACCATACCGCTCAGGAAAACAAAGAAGAACCAGGCTAGGCGACTAGTCGATTCTCATGCTTGGTTTGAAGGCAGGAAGAAGTAAGATCCGAAGTCAACAAGGGAATCGCTTGAGAACTAACTGCATACCTGAAGTTAGCTTGTGTGCGCATAGCGTTATCTTATCTTTTAATACTTCCTTTAGGAGGCTAGAAAGTGTTCTGAGGGCAGCTAACCCTACTTCTCATGTCCCCACTCATTGATTAGCCGATACGAGAGATGGAGTTAAGCTACATCAGCTATAGAATCGAACAATGGACCGAATCAAGATCGGAAAGAAGAGCTGGCAACTGCCATCCCTATATCTTCCATTCAATTCCGTCTCCTGAGCTTTCGAGCTTTATCTCCCAACCAGGCTCTCTTATATAGGTATTACGTCCCTGTATCCTTCACTGGGAATCTGTTACTGGCTTCTATCGCCTGTCTGCTGTCCGGTTATATCGGCAACATTGTAAGTGAAAACAAATGATAGTGTATTGCCCCAGACATTGAACTTCCCATCTAAGTCCCTGTCTTTTTCCCTGGGCTCGATCCCTAAAACTGGTAGCTGTCTCCTTCTCCCTCTATCCCAATCTGCCTTCCTCTCAATGGATCTCTGCCGCCCCCTCGACCTATAAATCTATATATGCTATCTGTATCTTTCTCAGCTGGAAGTCTTTAACCGTAACCAGCCCCTCAATTCAAGCTGTCAATCCCAGCAATCAAGCAATCGAATAAAGCCGGCCTTACTCAACAAGCACCTAACTCTCTCCTTCGGAAGGCAATCCCAGCAGCAGTAAGTGAATCCATCTATTAAACCCCCAACACTAATGGATGCTTAAGAAAGCGGAACCAAGCCAGCTATTGGTCAATATGGAGATTTATTCTAAGCCAGCAATCCAGTCTAAGCGAGTGAGTCATATAAGTCTTACCAATCGAATCAAAGCAATTGAGCCAATCGGAGCCGGCACTTTGGAGATAAAGCCTTTCGATCCCCTTCCTCAATCTCTCGTTCAATCGGAGCTTCTCGTGGCAACCTCTCTTCCTGCCTTTAGAATGCATATAAAGAGCGAGCTCATATTCGAAACCCCCCGAGGGGGACTTGGAAGAGGGAAGCCCTTAGACCATTCCTTTGGAATCGAGGGCAGGGGAAGCAGAATGCCTTATTAAAGTCAGAGTTAGAGAAGGAAGGCAATGAATGCTAGTCCTACTACTCAAGAGGAACAGCAATAGGAAAGGAGCAGCCTGCCTTATGAGCTTTCAGGAGGACTACTAGAGAATCTGAACCTTAGAGCTACCTTCTTACACTTCCAGTTAGGCTTAGGCAAGGAAGGGGAAATACATTCAATTAGCTAGGTGGGAACGTCCAGGGGGACCTGCCGGGCTAAGAGCAGAGAGGAACTAACCTTCCGCTTTCACTGGCCTTATTCCACTCACAGTAAGTTAAGGGTTCGGATGGAAAACCTAGCTTGTGCTAACCCTACAGGCAAGTAGCAAGAAAGAGCACAGAGGAACGATATCCATATCCATTTATTTCATTCCTCGCTATCAATCAATAGAAGAAAGAATTGAAGGCAGGACCAGGACTGTCAGAGGGATGAGACCTATCTATGACAATCATCACTAGATGAGGGAGGGAATCCAAAAGGCTGCCTACTATCCGGACTGGACTCACTCAGGACTTCCATCTAGAGATATAGAATTGAAAGAAGGAAAAAGTCCTTCGGACCCTGCCTTTATAGTAAGTAGCTACATTCCTTGCCTCTCGGATAGGCCTTTGAGGTTCCTCTAGTTATCTTCTTGAATCACTCTAAGCATAAGACCTTGAATTGCATCTTTGTCTTCTCTCTATGGATAGAGCAATAAATAAGGAATGCATTATAAGAAAGAGGATGTAGCCCTTTCCTTCCTTACTGTACTTGTAGTTGAGTAAGGACTTTAAGCTTATAGTTTTCAGTAGTATACGAAATGTATGGTTGATAGGGCTCTTACCTCCTCAATGTTTATAAAAGAATCCTACCTGAAGGAGAGTGCATCGAAGTGACTCAACCGATAGGTTGAGGAGCGTAACGTCTACTAGTTGGCTTTCCTGTAATCAAATATTGCTTCTATCGGGAGCCGCATAGATAGGCACGATAGAAGGAAAAAAAGGACTTGGCTTTAGTCTTTTTTGATTTTATACTACAAGTCATAGAAGTCAGATCATGCAGACGCAAGAGCGTCAGTCTGCCTTTACTTAATAGGGCTGAATCTAACCTACAATAAATGGATTGTCGAGAAGAACCATTTCATGAGACAAGTTCAGTCTGCTGCGTCTACTAGTCCCATCATCGTCGGCTAGTCACATAGCGTGGAAAAAGAACCTAGTATGGGCGATCCGGCTTAGTAACATACAAAAGCTAGCTCC